GAAAACTAAATATTGCTATCACAAGAATTGCAAAACCTTATGGAAACCCTAATATTCTTGCAGAATTTATAGCCGGACAATTAAAGAATAGAGTTTCATTTAGAAAAGCAATGAAAAAAGCTATTGAATTAACTGAACAAGCAGATACAAAAGGAATTCAAGTGCAAATTGCAGGGCGTATTGACGGAAAAGAAATTGCACGTGTTGAATGGATCAGAGAGGGTAGGGTTCCCCTACAAACCATCCGAGCTAAAATTGATTATTGTTCCTATACAGTTCAAACAATCTATGGGGTATTAGGCATCAAAATTTGGATATTTATAGACGAGGAATGATAAAATATTTATCCTTCTATCCAATTATCTAATAAAAAAAAATATTTCTTAATTCTTTTTATTTTTATAGGGTTGAATAAAAATTAGATTGACCATTTATTTGATATAATTGCTATGCTTAGTGTGTGACTCGTTGGTTTTTTTAGGGTTAGGATTAAAACCAACCCCGCAGTATGAACTATTACTATAAAATAACTACTATAAAAAAAAGTAATAACCAACTCATCACTTCGCATTATCTGGATCTAAAGTCTCAGTCAAAATATGATATATCGCTCATATCTTTGTAGCAACTGACAATTTTTTGCATAAAAAATGAACCCGATTCTAAGTCATAAAGCAAAATAGAGAAAAGGTGTGGATAAATGGAAATATGATAGAAAGACAGAAAAAATATTAATGACATATAATTCCAATATGTAAGGTCTATAAACCACTTCAAAAAAGCAGTGTAATAAAGCATCACTACTGATTCATCCATAATAGAATGGATCTTCTTATATATAAATAATAAATAAAAGAGCTTCGAGCCAATAAAGACTGAGAAAATTGACTCAAGAACAAATTGAATTTCATCATTAGCTCCATTGTATAATTCAGACCTAACCATTGAATAAGAAGAGATGGGAACGATGAAACCCGTGAATCCAAAAATTTGGATGATTGCAAAATGAATCTTAACGATTCACAGGTCGGGATGGCGGAACGAACCGAAACTCTATTCATCTAGCCAAGAAAACACGAGCTAATCCTACAATTGAAACAAAAATAGAGATTGAAAGAGTAAATATCCGCCCGCGAAAACTTTCTTTTTTTATTGCTAAATTTGGGGCAATACGTTAACTACAAAACAAAAAATTAGAACCTTCTAAAAAAGAAAATATTTATTATTTTTATAATTATTTGGACAAATAATTGAAATTCGATTTCTTGATCTGCATCTTCAATTTTGGAAATTTCTATATTAATTTCTATTTCTATATTTCTAATAAAATAGAAAAAATATTTAGTTCTTATATTTAGTTCTTAGTTATCCATTTCAACAAGATATACAAATTACTAATCTAATAGATTAGATAAGTTAGATTCGATGAAATCTTAAACAATCGACTTATTGTATTTATTACTCAATAAATACGTGTATATCTGAATTAAGATAGAATCTGAATTCCAATATTTTAGATTTCAAATACTTTTATTTCGTCGCGAGGAGCCGGATGAGGTGAAAATCTCATGTCCGGTTCTGAAGTAGAGGTGGAATTCAAAAAAAAACCATCAACTATAACCCCAAAAGAACCAGATTCCGCAAACAACATAGAGGAAGAATGAAAGGAATATCTTATCGAGGTAATCATATTTGTTTCGGTAAATATGCTCTTCAGGCACTTGAACCCGCTTGGATCACATCTAGACAAATAGAAGCAGGCCGACGAGCAATGACACGAAATGCGCGTCGTGGTGGAAAATTATGGGTACGCATTTTTCCAGACAAACCAGTTACACTAAGACCCGCGGAAACCCGGATGGGTTCCGGAAAAGGATCCCCTGAATATTGGGTAGCTGTTGTTAAACCCGGTCGAATACTTTATGAAATGAGTGGAGTAACAGAAAATATAGCTAGAAGGGCTATTTCAATAGCAGCATCTAAAATGCCTATACGAACTCAATTCATTATAAAGATGTAGAAAGTAAAACCAAGAGAAATGAGTCTTGGAGATAACAAAAATCTCGGGTTTCCCTTTTTTTTGGACAAACAATATTTCTTTTTTTCTTCGTCCTTTGCATTGAAAGAAAAGATTCAAAAATGATATGATTCAACCTCAGACCCATTTAAATGTAGCGGATAACAGCGGGGCTCGAGAATTGATGTGTATTCGAATCATAGGAGCTAGCAATCGCCGATATGCTCATATTGGCGACGTTATTGTTGCTGTGATCAAAGAAGCAGTGCCAAACATGCCTCTAGAAAGATCAGAAGTAGTCAGAGCTGTAATTGTACGTACTTGTAAAGAACTCAAACGTGATAACGGTATGATAATACGATATGACGACAATGCTGCAGTTGTTATTGATCAAGAAGGAAATCCAAAAGGAACTCGAATTTTTGGTGCCATCGCTCGGGAATTGAGACAATTAAATTTTACTAAAATAGTTTCATTGGCTCCTGAGGTATTATAAAAATCGTGATGTGTTTATAGGGGGTAAAAAAAAGATTCGTTAGTAGATTGTGTCTTACGCATATACCTTTAATAATTCATATTCATAAACAAATAAGTAAAAAAAGAAAAACATGTTGATTATATCCAATTTTGAAACATCAAGAAATTAAGTTCATCATGGGTAGGGACACTATTGCTGAGATAATAACCTCTATACGAAATGCCGATATGGATAGAAAAAGAGTGGTTCGAATAGGATCTACTAATATTACCGAAAGTCTTGTTAAAATCCTTTTACGAGAGGGGTTTATCGAAAACGTGAGAAAACATCGCGAAAACAACAAACCTTTTTTGGTTTTAACCTTACGACATAGAAGGAATAGAAAAAGACCCTTTAGAAATATTTTAAATTTAAAACGGATCAGTCGACCTGGTCTACGAATCTATTCTAACTATCCACGAATTCCTAGAATTTTAGGTGGGATGGGAATTGTAATTCTTTCTACTTCTCGAGGTATAATGACAGACCGAGAAGCTCGAGAAGAAAAAATCGGCGGAGAAATTTTGTGTTATATATGGTAATCCTTTTAATATCCAAGTTGGGTCTGAAACTTCCTATTTGTGAAAAAAATAAGAAAAGGAGCGAGTTGTCTAATACCGTTCCTCCTCCAACTTCAAGGGGGCTTTACCTGACCTGGAATGAAAGAACAAAAATGGATTCATGAAGGTTTAATTACTGAATCGCTTCTCAACGGTATGTTCCGGTTCGTTTGGATAATGAAGATCTGATTCTAGGTTATGAAAGATCCGACGTAGTTTTATACGGATACTCCCGGGAGATAGATGAAGTAAGTCGTTATGATTTCACCAGAGGACGTATAATATATCGACTCCGTAACAAGGATTCCAAAGATTAGGTATAGGTAGTTTTTTCCACATCCCTTTCGTGGAAATACGATTCGAGGTGGAAAATTTCAAGAAACTTTTTTCTTCCAAAAAGTCATTAGAATTAAGGTAAGGAATATGAAAATAAGAGCTTCTGTTCGTAAAATTTGTGAAAAATGTCGATTAATCCGGAGACGGGGACGAATTATAGTAATTTGTTCCAACCCGAAACATAAACAAAGACAGGGATAATCAGACTCCCTTAAGGAACTTAAGGAATCTATTTTGACATGAAATGGATATATCCATATATCTCTGATGCATATTTATGAGATGATAAAATATGGCAAAAGCTATGCCGAGACGTAGAAATGGACGTATTGGTTTACGTAAGAGTACACGTAGAATACCAAAGGGAGTTATTCACGTTCAAGCAACTTTTAATAACACCATTGTTACTGTTACAGATATACGGGGTAGGGTGGTTTCTTGGGCCTCTGCTGGTACTTGTGGATTCAAGGGTACGAGAAGGGGGACGCCATTTGCTGCTCAAACCGCAGCAGGAAATGCTATTCGTACAGTAGTAGATCAAGGTATGCAACGAGCAGAAGTCATGATAAAAGGCCCTGGTCTCGGAAGAGACGCAGCATTACGAGCTATTCGTAGAAGTGGTATACTATTAACTTTTGTACGGGATGTAACTCCTATGCCACATAATGGCTGTAGACCTCCGAAAAAAAGACGTGTGTAGAAATGAATATTGAAGTTCAGAGAAACAAGAGAAATAAACGATTCCATGATCTAATAAAATAATATTACTATGGTTCGAGAGAAAGTAACAGTATCTACTCGGACACTACAGTGGAAGTGTGTTGAATCAAGAACAGACAATAAACGTCTTTATTATGGACGCTTTATCCTGTCTCCACTTTTGAAAGGTCAAGCCGACACAATAGGCATTGCGATGCGAAGAGCTTTGCTTGGAGAAATAGAAGGAACATGTATTACACGTGTAAAATTGGAATCTGAGAAAATCCCGCATGAATATTCTACCATAGGGGGTATTCAAGAATCGGTACATGAAATTTTAATGAATTTGAAAGAAATTGTATTAAGAAGTAATATATATGGAACTTGTCACGCGTCTATTTGTGTCAAGGGTCCTGGATATGTAACTGCCCAAGACATCATCCTACCGACTTATGTAGAAATCGTTGATAATACACAACATATAGCTAGCTTGACGGAACCAATTGATTTGTGTATTGGATTACAAATCGAGAAAAATCGAGGATATTTTATAAAAACGCCACATAACTTTCAAGATGGCAGTTATCCTATAGATGCCGTATTCCTGCCTGTTCGAAATGCGAATCATAGTATTCATTCCTATGGGAATGGGAATGAAAAACAAGAGATACTTTTTCTCGAAATATGGACAAACGGAAGTTTAACTCCGAAAGAAGCACTTCATGAAGCCTCTCGGAATTTGATTGATTTATTTATTCCTTTTTTACATATGGAAGAATAAAACGTACATTTCGAGGCCAATCAACACACAGTTCCGTTATCCCCCCCTTTTTTTATGATAAATGGGCTAAACTTAAAAAAAACAAAAAAA